CTGCTGACAAAGCACGAAGAGTAATTGATCAAATTCGCGGACGTTCTTATGAGGAAACACTTATGATACTAGAACTCATGCCCTATAGAGCATGTTATCCCATTTTTAAATTAGTTTATTCTGCAGCAGCAAATGCTAGTTACAGCATAGGTTCCAACGAAGCCAATTTAATAATTAGTAAAGCTGAGGTTAACGAGGGGACTAGGGCAAAGAAATTAAAACCTCGAGCTCGAGGACGTAGTTATCCAATAAAAAGAACTACCTGTCATATAACTGTTTTCGTGAAAGATATATCTTTAGATGAATATGAACAGGTATCTAAGTATCCTGCGATAAAAAAATCTAGAAACAAGTATGTAACTCCGGTATACGATCCGTTGTACGATGATGTGGATATTACTGGAGGGGTATGGGACAAAAAATAAATCCACTTGGTTTCAGACTTGGGACAACCCAAAGTCATCATTCCCTTTGGTTTGCACAACCAAGAAATTATTCTGAGGGTCTACAAGAAGATCAAAAATTCAGAAATTTTGTCAAAAAATATGTACAAAAGAATATACCACTATCCTCCGCGACCGAGGGAATTGCACGTATAGAGATCAAAAAAGGAATAGAGGAGATCGAGGTCATACTCTTTATGGGATTCCCAAAGTTATTAACCGAAAATAGACCGCAAGGAGTTGAAGAATTCAAAAGAAATTTCCAAAAAGAATTTCATTATATAACCCGAAAACTTAAGCTTTCTATCAAAGGAATTGCAAAACCTTATGGAAACCCTAATATTATTGCAGAATTTATAGCCGAACAATTAAAGAATAGAGTTTCATTTCGAAAAGCAATCAAAAAAGCTATTGAATTATCTGAAGAAGCAGATACAAAAGGAATTCAAGTACAAATTGCAGGGCGTATCGATGGAAAAGAAATTGCACGTGTCGAATGGATCAGAGAGGGTAGGGTTCCCCTACAAACCATTCGCGCTAAAATCGATTATTGTTCCTATACAGCTCGGACTATCTACGGGGTATTAGGTATCAAAATTTGGATTTTTAGAGACAAGGAAGAAGAATTTGTATCCATTGATTGATGAAAATATAGGAAAATTCATGAATTCTTTTTCTGTCCAATCAAAACAAGCAATTCTAATTTTTCATTCTTTAATTCTATACGGTTTAATAAAAATTGGATTGACCTTTCGGTATAATTGCTATGCTTAGTGTGCGACTCGTTGGTTTTTCGGGTTAGGATAAAAAAATACGAGCTCGGTAGTATGAAAACCAACTCATCACTTCGTATTATCTGGATCTAACGAACCAGTCAAGATATGATAAATCGGTCATATCTTTGTAGCAACTGAGATTTTGACGTTCAAAAATTCTAAGTTTAAAGCAAAAAAAAAAGAAAAAGGTGCGGATAAATGGAAGGATGAAAGAAAGAGAGAAAAAGAATAGCAATGCTATAAAATCCAACATGTAAGGTCTATGCGCCATATCATATCCTAAAAAACAGTGTAATAAAGCATCAATACTAATGGATTCATCCATAATGAAATAGTCAATGAATCCTCAGTATAGAAGAAAAAAGAGCTTAGAGTCAATAAAGACTAAGAAGGTTGACTCGAGAATAAATTGCATTATTAGCTCCATTGTAGGATTAGGACCTAACCATTAAGTACGAAGCGGTGGGAACGAAGGAACTTGTGAATGCAAAATCTTTTATTGAACAAATGAATCTTAATAATTCACTAGTCTGGATGGCGAAATTAACCAGAAAAAATGCATCAACTTTCAGAAATCCCGACCGGAGGTTAAGACTGAAATCGAGATTGCAAGAGTAAACATTCGCCCGCGAATTTTTTTTTATTGTTAGATTTAGATAAAACACAAAGGAAAATAAAGATTGATTGGGACACTAAAAAAAAAAAATTATTTCTAATTTTAGAATAGTTATTCAAATTAATTGAAATTCCATTTTGAATACTTTTTTCGCGAGGAGCTGGATGAGAAGAAATTCTCATGTCCAGTTCTGGAGTAGAGATGGAATTCCGAAACAACCATCAACTATAACCCCAAAAGAACTAGATTCCGTAAACAACATAGAGGAAGAATGAAAGGAATATCTTTTCGAGGTAATCAGATTTCTTTCGGCAAATATGCTCTTCAGGCACTTGAACCTGCTTGGATCACATCTAGACAAATTGAAGCAGGTCGACGGGCAATGACACGAAATGCACGCCGTGGTGGAAAAATATGGGTCCGTATATTTCCAGACAAACCGGTTACAGTAAGACCTGCCGAAACACGTATGGGTTCGGGGAAAGGGTCCCCTGAATATTGGGTAGCTGTTGTTAAACCAGGGCGAATACTATATGAAATGGGTGGGGTAACCGAAAATATAGCTAGAAGGGCTATTTTAATAGCAGCATCAAAAATGCCTATACGAACGCAATTTCTTATTTCGGGATAAAAACACAGAACGGAGAGAAATGAGTCTTGGGTATAAAACAAAACCGCAGGTTTCTTTTTTTAGACAAAAAATATTTCTTTTATTTTCTTCATCCTTTGCATCGTAAGAATAGACTCAAAAATTTAATATGATTCAACCCCAGACCCATTTAAATGTAGCGGATAACAGCGGGGCTAGAGAATTGATGTGTATTCGAATCATAGGAGCTAGCAATCGTCGATATGCTCACATTGGTGACGTTATTGTTGCTGTGATCAAAGAAGCTGTACCTAACATGCCACTACAAAAATCAGAAGTAGTCCGAGCTGTAATTGTTCGTACTTGTAAAGAACTTAAACGCGACAGCGGTATGATAATACGATATGATGACAATGCTGCAGTTGTAATTGATCAAGAAGGAAATCCAAAAGGAACACGAATTTTTGGTGCAATCCCCCGAGAATTGAGACAATTCAATTTTACTAAAATAGTTTCATTAGCTCCCGAGGTATTGTAAAATACAATGAGATGTTGATTTTTTTTATCCCCTTTTGGGGTATTTGAAAGAAATAGAAAAAGAACTTGATTCATTCGTTGAATGTGTCTCACGTATATACCTTTTTTCAATTCATATATCATCAAAAATCATAAAGAAAAAAAAAAACAAAGAAAAACATGTTGATTATATTCAAATTCGAGGAAACAAAAATTTAAGTTCATCATGAGCAGAGACACTATTGCTGAGATACTAACCTCTATACGAAACGCGGATATGGATAGAAAAAGAGTTGTTCGTATAGCATCTACGAATATTACCGAAAATATTGTTCAAATACTTCTTCGAGAAGGTTTTATCGAAAATCTCCGAAAGCATCGAGAAAAAAACAAATCTTTTTTGGTTTTAACCCTGCGACATAGAAGGAATAGGAAAAGACCATATAGAAATTTTTTAAATTTAAAACGGATCAGTAGACCCGGTCTACGAATCTATTCTAACTCTCAACGAATCCCTAGAATTTTAGGTGGGATGGGGATTGTAATTCTTTCTACTTCTCGGGGTATAATAACAGACCGAGAGGCTCGACTAGAAGGAATCGGCGGAGAAATCTTGTGTTATATATGGTAATCCTTTTACATGGGATCCAAAACCTCTTTATCTTTGTAAAAAAAATAAAGAAAAGAGGTGAATTGTCTAATACCCTTTCTCCTCTATTAGTTAATACAAAAAGGAGGTTTTACCTGAAATGAAAGAACAAAAATGGATTCATGAAGGTTTAATTACGGAATCGCTTCCCAACGGCATGTTCCGGGTTCGTTTAGATAATGAGGATCTGATCCTAGGGTATATTTCAGGAAAGATCCGACGTAGTTTTATACGGATACTGCCGGGAGATAAAGTCAAAATTGAAGTAAGTCGTTATGATTCAACCAGAGGGCGTATAATTTATCGACTCGAAAACACGGATTCAAAAGATTAGGCGGGTTTTATGCAATATGATTCGAAATGAAAAAATGCAAGAAACTTATTTTCTACCAACAAGTAGATTGAGAATGAAGATTGAGGAATGACAAATATGAAAATAAGAGCATCCGTTCGTAAAATTTGTGAAAAATGTCGCCTAATTCGCAGGCGGGGACGCATTATAGTAATTTGTCCCAACCCGAGACATAAACAAAGACAAGGTTAATCAGACTTGCTAAAGGACTCAGTGTCCAAATAAGGAATCTGTTTTGATTTGAAATGGATATATCCATATGATTCATATTTATGAGATGATAAAATATGGCAAAAGCTATGCCGAGAGTCGGTTCACGTAGGAATAGGCGTATTGGTTCGCGTAAGAGTGTACGTAAAATACCAAAAGGGATTATTCATGTTCAAGCAAGTTTCAATAATACTATTGTCACGGTTACAGATGTAAAGGGTCGCGTGGTTTCCTGGTCCTCGGCAGGTACTTGCGGCTTTAAGGGTCCGAGAAGAGGGACACCCTTTGCAGCTGAAACTGCAGCAAAAAATGCTATTCGTACAGTAAGAGATCAAGGTATGCAACGAGCCGCAGTCATGATAAAGGGCCCCGGGTTAGGAAGAGACGGAGCATTACGCGGTATTCGTCGAAGCGGTATACGATTGACTTTTCTACGAGATGTAACCCCTATGCCACATAATGGCTGTAGACCTCCCCAAAAAAGACGTGTATAGAAATGAACAGTGAAGAAATTTCAAGAAAAACAAGAGAAATAAATAATTCAATCAAATAAAAAAAATATTACTATGGTTCGAGAGAAAGTAAGAGTATCTACTCGGACACTACAGTGGAACTGTGTTGAATCAAGAATAGACAGTAAGCGTCTTCATTATGGGCGCTTTGTTCTGTCTCCACTTATGAAAGGCCAAGCCGACACAATAGGCATTGCAATGCGAAGAGCTTTGCTTGGAGAAATACAAGGAACATGTATCACACGTGTAAAATCTGAGAACGTCCCGCATGAATATTCTACTATAGCAGGTATTCAAGAATCGGTTCCTGAAATTTTAATGAATTTAAAAGAAATTG